GGAGAACTGCTGAAACTACGTGAAACCCTGACAAGGGTTTATGCACAAAGAACGGGCAAACCCCTATGGGTTGTCTCCGAAGACATGGAAAGAGATGTTTTTATGTCAGCAACAGAGGCCCAAGCTTATGGAATTGTTGATCTTGTAGCGGCTGAATGATAATAGCCTGGATTTCGCGTCAATTCGTGATTTGAAATTACCCCTGCCGAGTTTCATATTAATATTCTATGACTTTTATTTACTATTCTATTGAATAAAAGGAATTCATAATCATGCGGTTAGGATCGATCTAAACCAGCCCATTATGTATATGATTCAACATGCCAACGATTAAACAACTTATTAGAAATACAAGACAGCCAATTAGAAATGTCACAAAATCCCCCGCGCTTCGGGGATGCCCTCAGCGTCGAGGAACATGTACTAGGGTGTATGTGCGACTCGTTCAGATCATGAACTAGAACAAAGGAAAGAGAGCAATGTTCGAATCTCCATGATCAAATAGGATAGAACGGAAAAACGAACTACATTTCCTATCTCAAAATAAGAAAATGGAGCATATCCCTTTTATTGTGTATAAAATTTATGGTTTCTATTGGTGTAAATCCACTCACCTCAATTCAAGATGAGAAGCAATTCTCCATTGGTAGCAAATGGTTATCCATTAAGCGGAGGAAATCTTAGTTAATATAGACCCCTCTTGCAAGAACGGACTAACAGGGTCAGCTACCCAGCCAACCTTCATAATTAAATACCGTTACTGTATAGGTAGAGCTCGTTGTGAAAGACCTATTACTGGATAATTCATGGGTAGAGCCGAAGAATGTGAACTATACAAGTTAGCAATAACATTGATTAAATGAAGTAAAGGCTCCGGTGTATAGAGAAGACCTCACCGTTTAAGAAGTAACCATAGAAACGATGGAATCCACTATTTCTTTATCATTTCTATTTTTTTTTTAATACCTAGTATAGTAAAATTTCGTATTTCGAGGTGAAACGCCTATAAAAAATAAAAAATCGTGGTTGGGAAGGTTATAGTAGCCAAAGCCGTTGGAATTTTTAGTTTATACATTGGAAAAATCCGTTTTGTTATTAATATACTAGGAAAGGGGCAAAAGAATAACTGAAAGAAAGGAAATCTATTAGTTATTCGTGAAAGTTTCATTTATTCAATGACCAGAATTAGACGGGGATATATCGCTCGGAGACGTAGAACAAAAATTCGTTTATTTGCATCAAGCTTTCGGGGGGCTCATTCAAGACTTACTCGAACTATTACTCAACAAAAAATAAGAGCTTTGGTTTCGGCTCATCGGGATAGGGATAGGCAAAAAATAAATTTTCGTCGTTTGTGGATCACTCGAATAAATGCAGCAATTCGTGAAAGGGGGGTATGCTATAGTTATAGTAGATTAATAAACGGTCTGTACAAGAGACAGTTGCTTCTTAATCGTAAAATACTTGCACAAATAGCTATATCAAATAGGAATTGTCTTTATATGATTTCCAATGAGATCATAAAAGAAGTAGGTTGGAAGGAATCCACCGGTTAAACAGAGTTGCCCGGAGAATGAACTCCGGGAAGGTCGAATAAAAATGAATAGAATATGATAAAATATGAGAAAGTAGTCAAAATAAATATGAATCAACACGTTCAATAAAAAAATTTATTCTTCCCAGATTATTCTTTTTTTTCTTACGACACGAGAATTCAATCCGGATTCTTGGATTTTTCCAACAAAATATCAATTCTTTTTCTGGCTCTAAGACTAGGAGTTCTAGTGGTCGACTCGGTTCTTTCAAATTGTTTCTCATTATTAAGAAAAGGTAACAAAGATAAAATACGAGCTTGTTTTATAGCAATAGTAATTAACCGTTGTTGTTTCAAGGTCAATCTATTCACTCGTCTAGATAATATTTTTCCCTGTTCACTAATAAATCGACTAATTAAACTCATGTTTTTATAATCAATTCGATCCCCCGATTGGATCGGGGGCAAACGCCTACGAAAAGATCGCTTGGATTTAAGAAAAGTTCGCTTGGATTTATCCATGGTTTGGTTAGTTTATTTCTTATCCCTAAAATCCTATTTCAGCCGTATCTCTAATTAGAATAAAAAAATAGGATTTGGTTTGTTTATAATTCTCTTTAACTATGTTAAATATGTGATATATATATATAATGTCATTTTTTCCGTTTCCTTGTAAGATAAGGGCGCAGGTGCTCGGTTCGATCTATTTCTTTACCTCCCCGTGAATTGTATGTTTGTAACAATATGGACAGAATTTTCGCAACTCCAATCGATTAGGCGTATTGTGCCGGTTCTTTTGAGTAATATATCTGGAAATGCCCGTTGATGCCTTATTAACATTAACACCGTTTCGAACACAAGCGGTACATTCCAAAAGAACCGGTATTCGCACATCTTTACCCTTGGCCATGAACCTCCTTTGAATTTTTCATTTACTCAACTCTTCCTCTTTCAATCCGAAACGAAAAAGAAGAAAGGAAGGAAAAAACAAAATAGAATTTGTAACTTGCTATCCTCTTATGCAAGATTTCACTACAATCAATAGCAAATAAGATAGAAAGATTTCTAAAATAGATTTCAAATCACAGTACAGTATTTCATATAAGTATCTTGTATAATACTCTTTCCCTAGAACCACAATTTGTATTCTACTTCCATAGAAATTGAATACATAGAAATTTCATATTCATTTAATTCCAACCTGAACCCGAGTCTCGCAGCTGTTGAATGGACTTTTATTCTTTCTCTTTCCTCCCTTATTCTAAAAAAGGGAAAAAAGAGAAAATGTGGGGGGCTGGTATTTAATTGTATCTCTAATCTTCTTTATTCCTTTCCACGTCAATAACTAGAATGAAAAAAAGGGGAACGTCAACGCATCCGGGAAAAAACGATTAATCTCTATCAATAAACCTGCCAAAGAACCGAACCATAGAGTACTTAGTACCGGTGCTACAGAAAGATATGTTTTTAGATCTCGCATTGAAAAACCTCCTTCATTTTATTGTAATACAGAAACATATTGAAATGTACAATCATCCATTAAATAATATTTTAAATAATATTTTTTTGTTAAATACAGAAGAAACGTCCTTTCTTCCCCAATATTCCCCCAAAAGACTCCTTTATTTTTCCTAGGGGTTCCATTCCATTTTTCATATAGATAGAAGTATTTTACTATTATTATATGTTAAATGAGACCAAAAAGACGAAATGGACATAAAAATTCTAGATTTTAATAGAGGAGATAATGATGTGGAAAACAAGACAAGAATTCTCTACAATGACACTGTAGACCAATGGAAGGGATGTAGCGCAGCTTGGTAGCGCGTTTGTTTTGGGTACAAAATGTCACAGGTTCAAATCCTGTCATCCCTACCTATTACTGCTCCTTTGAGCAGTAACGAGGGATTTTTTGAGATCAATTCACATTGGACTCAATTCACATTGGACATATCATATAGAATCTGTCATTGTTATGATACTATATAGTGTATGCATAGAAGATGTATTGGGCCCAATCCTTTTCTTTACAGTCTTATCTTTTATGATAAGAAAGCGCTCTTAGTTCAGTTCGGTAGAACGTGGGTCTCCAAAACCCGATGTCGTAGGTTCAAATCCTACAGAGCGTGATTCGGATCTTCTTCGATGGAATTCGGCTGAAGCACTAACTGGAACGGCAATCTGAATTTGACCTCCTGGATATTAAAGAAAGGAGGAGGTCAATCAAAAAAAGAGATGTTAATTAATCAAAGGTCCAACTGATCGCCACGCCTGTATTGTAAATATGCAGTTACAAATAATCCAGCCAAAGTAATAGGAATTAGACCTAACACAATTCCAAATAGAAAAACTTCAATCATTTCAATTTGTTTGAAAGGAGAAAAAAGAGGTAATATCTATACCTAAATATTAATCCGAATTACCATGAATCTCAATGACCAAGAATTGGCAATTGACACGGTCAGCAACTATAAATACACAGAAGTTCGCGGAAATATTTCCTCTTACGAATTGTGCAATGAATTTCAAATCAGGCGTATCTTGCTCAGACCAATAAATAGAGCTGAGGTTATAGTTAAAGCCGTCAGTAGAAAACCGAAATAACTAGTTATGGTAGGCATGAAGGAGCTAAATGAAATATGTTCTTTTTATACATATGTTTATAAAAAAGCACTTACCTGAGTTTCCTTTTTTGCAAAATAGGATATAAAAAAATACCAATTGAAAGGTTTTGATTGATCTATCATTATAGACAGCACTAACAAGGAGAAAGTCACAACTGTATAAAAAGAAATGGATTCATCATCTGTAACATTTACCCATACCGCCAATCAGCGAATTCATTCTTGGATAATTTTTCAACTAAACTTATAAACAAATAATAAGAACTGGGTCATGAAATTTCGTTTTAAAATGAAACTCTTTTCGAATCATTATGGAATGAAATTATCAAATTCTTCTTCTTTTTATCATTTCTTTTTTTTTTTATTGTATCGAATCAATTTTATATTTTAGAGCGAACAGTAATCTTATAAAACTTTTACTTTGATTTTAACTAATTAGATTCCGTAATAGGTTCACTTATATAATATCTTGAATGAATGAGAACAAAAAGTTATCACATGATCACTCGAAAAAATAGGTGTTTTGGTTCCACTATATTCTAAGACTAGTCATTTCTATTCTCTTTTGCTTTAAAAGTTCTATTTTGTATCTTTCCCGAAATCTGCATTTTTGTAGTTAGGTCAAGAAAGAACCTTCCGATTTCGATCTAATACAACAATGCATGCATCACTATTAGTGATTCCAATTATTTGATTCTTTGTTCTTTTTCGTTTATCGAATAAAATTTGCTATTCTTACTTGTTACTGCACGATTAACCAATTCCTTAAAAGAAAAAAGATTCCAACAAAAACCGCTTCTACAACTGTGAATCACAAAGATTTATAGATCTACTTACAATTG